CTCATTGAGTTATTCTTGAGGACTAAGTCCGGCCGCCGGGCATGTGATGCTCACGTCTATAGATTGTTATTACCGTTATCCACTGGAAGGGCAGAGTGAAGAAGCCCCAAAAAAAGAGAGAACCAAAAGAGGAAAATTCTAGGTGACGCGATTAAGAGGGACAATGTTGATTAATAGCCAACCAGATGTATCGGTGAAGAGCAAGGATTAAGGATTAACCAAGTTATGGCCCTGATATAGGAACCAGAGGCGCAAAAGAGCAAGTTGAGCTAGGGGTGTAGGGGGAAAGAATGGTCCTGACGCTAGTAATACCGAGTCTTTCCTACGCCGGGTTGCTGATTTCTCGTGAGTAGAACGATTAATAAATAACCCAGCTCGACAGCCACCGGTCCGACGAGAGATGATTGAAAGGATTTGTCCTGCTACGATTGACTTTAAGTGGTTGAGTATATCCGTATCTAGGAAGGTTTGGAGTGTACAGGAGAAGAACTAGGTAGGTTTCAGTACGAGGACAGATGGTGTTTAGTACTAGGGACTATTGGGCTTAAGGATACTTGTGTTCCGACCGGGGAGTAGAGAGAGATAATCCGCGTGAGGGGCCTGTGCGGGGTCCATGCATTGAATGTGTTTGCCTAGATTGAATGGGATGTAGATGGGGGGAGAGAGGGATGTACATCTATACATAGGCTGTCAAAAAATAAATGAAATATAAGGACAATTGACTAAGTATAGGTTGGGGGGGGTAGGGGGGGGGGGAAGAAAGAAAGGAAGGGTAGGATTGTAAGGGGATTTTAGGAATTTTGCATTTTATGAGGTTTCTGTAGTTAAAGTTTCATTAACAGTGGTTTTTCAGACCACAGATCTTGGAGAAAAGCCAAGCAGGAATTGCTATGGCTTATTTTGTGCTTTTTCTAGGTTTATGTTTTGTTTTAGGGGGATTAGCGGTTGCATCAAATCCTTCGCCTTATTACGGGGTAGTTGGCTTAGTGATAGGATCTGTTGTAGGATGTGGGTGGTTAGTAAGTTTGGGGGTTTCTTTTGTATCGTTGGTGTTGTTTATAGTTTATCTGGGGGGAATGCTAGTAGTTTTTGTATATTCGGTATCTTTAGCAGCGGACCCCTTTCCGGAAGCTTGGGGGGATTGGCGTGTTGTAGGCTATGGGGTAGGGTTTATATTAGTACTGGTTGCTGGGATTGTTGTTGGAGGATTTGTTGAGTGTTGGAAGTTTGGGGTAGTTACAGTTGATGGGGGTGGTATGTTTTCAGTTCGATTGGATTTTAGTGGCGTAGCCATGTTTTATTCATCTGGGATAGGGATATTTTTGGTAGCAGGGTGGGGTCTTCTATTGACTTTGTTTGTTGTATTGGAGCTTGTACGGGGGTTGTCTCGCGGAGCTATTCGAGCAGTTTAGGGGGTGTATAGGTACAGGGGGCAGAGAATAGTTTAATGTAAAATATCAGCTTTGGGAGTTGATGATAGAGGTTTGAGTCCTCTTTTTCTGAGTTATTTTGTAGGGCAACTCTAAGAAGAGGGGAAGTCTTCATTCTTTGGTTTACAAGACCAATGTTTTTTGTAAACTATTAGAGTGTCTTAGTAGTTAAGTATTTTGTTTTCTAGAGCTCCGGTAATAGGGAAGAGAATTAGGAGGATGGTAAAGTAGGTGAGGGAGGCTAGTTGACCGATGATGATGAATGGATGTTCTACTGGTTGGCTACCCACTCATGTCAGGATGAATAGGTTGGCGACTAAGATTCAGAATAGAAGTTGGGAAAGGGGGCGGAAGGTTATTGCTCGTTGTTTGGCTTTGTGGAGGAATGGGGCTAGGAATAAGACTAGTACTGATGCAGCTAAGGCTAGTACTCCACCTAATTTGTTAGGAATAGAACGTAAGATGGCATATGCGAATAGGAAGTATCATTCTGGCTTGATATGAGGGGGTGTGACTAGTGGGTTTGCTGGAGTAAAGTTTTCTGGGTCTCCTAGTAGGTTTGGGGAAAATAAAGCCAGGGTTGTTAGTGGAAGGAATATGAGTATAAAGCCTAAGATATCTTTTAGGGTGAAATAGGGGTGAAATGGGATTTTGTCACAGTTTGATACAATGCCGAGGGGATTGTTTGAGCCTGATTCGTGGAGGAAGGTTAGATGAATTAGAGTGAGTCCTGCAATTATGAAGGGAAGGAGGAAATGTAAGGCGAAGAATCGGGTAAGTGTGGGATTGTCTACTGAGAATCCCCCTCATGCTCATTCTACGAGAGTTTGGCCGATGTAAGGAATAGCTGAGAATAAGTTGGTGATGACTGTAGCTCCTCAGAATGATATTTGACCTCAAGGTAGGACATATCCTACGAAGGCAGTTGCTATGAGAGTAAGTAGGAGAATGACCCCTGTATTTCAGGTTTCTTTGTATAGGTAAGAGCCATAGTAGAATCCTCGTCCGATGTGGAGGTAAATGCAGATGAAGAAGAATGAGGCTCCGTTTGCATGTAGGTTTCGAATTAGTCAACCATATTGTACGTTTCGACATGTGTGGGCAACGGATGAAAAGGCTAGGGTTGTGTCGGCGGTATAGTGCATGGCTAGTAGTAGGCCAGTTAAAATTTGGGTTAGTAGACATACACCTAGGAGAGACCCGAAGTTTCATCAGGCAGAGATGTTTGAGGGGGCAGGTAGATCAATTAAGGAGTTGTTGACTATTTTTAGTAGGGGGTGGGATTTACGGATGTTTGGGGCCATTAATTGGGTTTTTGTCTGTATGTTGATAAAATGATGAGGATAGAGAGGGCGAAAGATCCTAGATAAGTTTTGATTAGTCCTGTGTGGAGGGTTGTTGAGGTTTTGGTTGCTATGAGTTGTAGATCAGCAAGTCCTTCGGGACCTACTTTTTTGTATCAAGAGAGGTCAATTAGGTGTGAGGCGATTTTTTGTCCGGTGTTTAGTAGGGTTATGGAGCTGAGACGGTGAATTAGTGGATTAAAGTAGCCTAATGAGGAAGAGAAGTTTAGATAGGAGTTTTGTTTAGGTTGGGTTAGAGTGTGAGTTATGCTTGAGAGCTCTAGGGCTAGGATAATACCTAGGATTGTAACGAGGATGGCTGTGGTTTTTGTTAGTATGGGTATAGTTATTGGGGGGGTTTTTGTAGGAATGATGTATGATGTGATGAGTAGGCCAGCTAGGATGCTGCCGAAGGCAAGACGAGTAATTGGGTTGATAATGGTTGGGTTGTTTTCATTTACTGGAGTGATTGAGGGTGTACGTGTAAATCCTGTTTGAACTAGTAAGGTTATACGTATGGTATAGGTTGCGGTAAATGATGTGGCTAAGAGGGTTAGGAGTAGTGCTCAGGTGTTTAGGTACGAAGTGTTTAGGTTTTCAATGATGAGGTCTTTTGAGTAGAATCCTGCGAGAAATGGTGTCCCTATTAGGGCGAGATTGCCAATGGTTAAGCATGAGGTGGTTGTTGGGAGCATTTTTTGTAAGCTTCCTATTTTACGAATGTCTTGTTCTCCATTTAGGCTGTGGATGATTGATCCTGAACAGAGGAATAGTATGGCTTTGAAGAAGGCATGTGTTGAGATATGAAGGAAGGCTAGTTGTGGGAGGTTTAGTCCGATAGTGACTATTATTAGTCCTAGTTGGCTGGAGGTGGAGAAAGCAATGATTTTCTTGATATCGTTTTGTGTGAGGGCACATGTGGCAGCAAATAATGTGGATAAGGCACCTAGGCATAGGCATAGGGTGAGGGCAGTTTGATTGCTGGCGAGCATGGGATGAGTGCGAATGAGTAGGAAGATCCCAGCTACTACTATGGTGCTGGAGTGAAGTAGGGCGGAGACTGGGGTGGGACCTTCTATAGCGGCTGGTAGTCAAGGGTGGAGGCCAAATTGAGCTGATTTTCCTGTAGCTGCAAGAATGAGGCCTAAGAGGGGGAGAGTTGGTGTTTGAGTGGGTGAGAGGGTTTGTTGGAGTTCTCAAGTGTTTATGGTTGATGCGAGTCATGCTATACTTAAGATTAGGCCAATGTCTCCGATTCGGTTGTATAATACGGCTTGAAGGGCAGCTGTGTTGGCCTCGGCTCGACCTTGTCATCAGCCGATTAGTAGGAATGATATAATTCCAACTCCTTCTCAGCCAATGAACAGTAGGAATATGTTGTTGGCGATGGTTAGTGTTAGTATAGCAATTAGAAATATTAGTAGGTAGGAGAAGAATTTTGTGATGTAAGGTTCGGAAGCTATATATCATATTGCGAATTGGAGGATGGATCATGTTACGAATAGGGCGATAGGGAAGAATATTATGGAGTATTGGTCAATTTTAAAACTAATTGGGATTTTGAAGTTTATGATGAATTTTCATTCTCAATGAGAGGTGATGCTCTCTATGCCTGAGTGTATGAAGAGTGCTATTGGGATGAGGCTAGTTAGGAAGGCAGTTTTGATAGTACGTGTGATATGGGTTGGGGAGTTTTGGAGTGTTTTTGATAGCAGTGGAAGAACTGTTGGAGTGAAAATGATTGCTAACGTTAAGAGTATAGAGGTGTTAAGAAGTAATGTAGTTTCCACTACTTTTACTTGGATTTGCACCAAGATGGGTGGTTCCTAAGACCAATGGATTGCTGTTATCCTTTAAAAGTAAGGGGGCTGAGGTTTTAGACTCAGATACAGGAGTTAGCAGCTCTTGTTGGTTGAACCTCCCCTCGGCAAGTAAGAAGGGTCTAACTTCTATTTTTAGAATCACAGTCTAATGTTTGGGTTGAAACTATACTTGCATGAAAGGGCTCCGGAGATGAGATCCGGTTTTAGAATTAAGAGTAGTATGGGAATGATGTGGAGGGCTATTAGAAGATGTTCTCGTGTGTTTGAGTTTTGGATGGATGTAATGTGAGTTGGTAGGGTACCTCGTTGGGTTATTAGTAGTATGAATAGGGTGTACGAAGCGGTTAATAGGGTTGCAATTCCGGTGAGGATGATTGTGAAGGAGGATCAGTTGAATAACGCGATTATAATGGTTAGTTCTGCTATTAGATTTGTAGTTGGGGGAAGTGCTATGTTTGTGAGGTTGGCTAGTAATCATCAGGTGGCTATAAGTGGTAGGAGGGGTTGGAGACCTCGTGTTAGTAGAAGAATTCGGCTGTGTGTACGTTCATAGTTTGTGTTAGCTAGACAGAATAGTATTGAAGAGGTTAGTCCATGGGAGATTATAAGGATTATAGCTCCCGAGAATGCTCAGTGGGTTTGAATTATGCTAGCAGCGATAACTAGGCCTATGTGACTTACGGAGGAGTAGGCGATGAGAGATTTTAGGTCAGTTTGGCGTAGGCAGATCGAGCTTGTTATTAATGCTCCTCATAGGGCTAGGGTAAGGAATGGATAATGTAGGTGGTTTGAGAGGGGTCCTAATAGGAGGGTGATTCGCATGATACCATATCCGCCTAGTTTTAGGAGCAGGGCAGCGAGTAGTATTGATCCTGCAATTGGGGCTTCTACATGTGCTTTGGGTAATCATAAGTGAAGTCCGTATAGAGGTGCTTTTACTATGAAAGCTAACAGTAGGGCGAGACCTGATAAAATATGGCCTCATGAATTAGTAAGGGTGGGGTGGGCTAGTTCTAGTATTATTAAGTGGAGGGTGCCTGTTTGTGTGTGTAAGTGTAAGATCGTGACTAGTAGTGGTAGGGAGCTGATGAGGGTATAGAAGAGTAGGTAGATGCCAGCACTTAGACGTTCTGGTTGGTTTCCCCACCGTGTGATTAGGATTAAGGTGGGGATTAGAGTTGCTTCGAATGAGATGTAGAATAGTATTAGTTCTGTGGTTGAGAAGGCTAGAAGGATGAAGGGTTGAATTATAATTAGGGCTATAATGAAGATTCGTTTTCGTGTTAGAGGTTCATGTTGAAGGTGGTTTTGGCTTGCTATGACTATGAGGGGTAATAATCAGCAGGAGAGCACTAGTAGAGGAGATGAGATTTGATCAATACCAGTTCATTGGGTTAGGTTTTTATGTGGATGGTATGTGGGGAGAAGTCATTGTAAGCTAAGGGTGGCGATTAGGAGGCTATGCATGGTGATGTTAGTTCATAGGAATTTTTGGGGGGATAGGAGGGCTGTGGGTAGGAGTATGATTGTTGGGAGGAAGATTTTTAGCATTGTAGAAGGTTTAGATTATGTAGGTGATCAGAGCCGTGAGTTCGTGTGGAGGCTACTAGTATTGCTAGGCCTGTGCCTGCTTCACAAGCTGAGAATGTAAGTATGAATACGGGCATTAGAGTGAATGATGCTGCTTGGTTTTCGATGGGTCAGGTTGATAAGCCCATGTATATAGCTAGCATTATGCTTTCTAAACATAGTAGGGCAGAGATTAAGTGGGTTCGGTGAAAGGCTAATCCTAGGCTGCTTAAAGTGAAGGCTGAGTAGAAGCTTAAATGAAGTAATGACATAGAGAAAGTCATAGGGTCAGGCTATGGTTTGTTGAGTCGAAATCAACTGTCTTAGTTAGACTAACTTTCTATTTATTCTGCTCATTCTAGGCCCCCTTGAATTCATTCATAAATTAATCCTAGTGTGAGTAGAAGGATTAGGATGGATGCTCAGGTTAGGGTTATAGTTGGAGACTGAAGTTGGATGGCTCATGGAAGGGGAAGTAAGAGTGCAATTTCTAGATCAAATAGAAGGAATAGGATGGCTACGAGGAAAAATCGGATTGAAAATGGAAGTCGAGCAGATCCAAGGGGGTCGAATCCACATTCATATGGAGATAGTTTTTCTGGATCTGGGTTAGTCTGGGCAAGTCAAAAATTTAGTACGGTTAAGAGAGTACTTAGGGTGAAGGAGAGAATGAGTATGAACGTGATTATGTTAATTGCTCTTCTCTGGAGTTACACCAGATTTTAGAGATTGGAAGTCAATTGTAATTAATATACTAGAAGAGCAAGATCCTCATCAGTAAATGGTTATGTAGAGGAACAATCAGATGACGTCTACGAAATGCCAGTATCAGGCTGCTGCTTCGAATCCGAAGTGATGGTTAGATGTGAAGTGGAATTTAATTAGGCGCATAAGGCAGACTGATAAGAATGATGATCCAATGATTACGTGGAGTCCATGGAATCCTGTAGCAACGAAAAATGTTGAGCCATATACACCATCAGCAATTGAGAATGGTGCTTCGTAGTATTCTATTGCTTGGAGAGCTGTAAAGTAGAATCCTAGTAGGATTGTCAAGGTTAGGGCATGGATTGCTTGTTTTCGGTTACTCTCAGTAATGCTGTGATGGGCTCATGTTACGGTGACACCTGAGGCTAGGAGGATGGCTGTGTTTAGAAGGGGTACTTCTAAGGGGTTAAGGGGCTTAATTCCTATTGGGGGTCATTGTCCACCTAGTTCTGGGGTAGGGACAAGGCTGGAGTGGAAGAATGCTCAGAAGAAGCCGAGGAAGAAGAATGCTTCGGATGTAATGAAGAGGATTATCCCGTATCGTAGGCCTTTTTGGACCGTAGGAGTGTGATGACCTTGGAATGTGCTTTCTCGTACAATGTCTCGTCATCATTGTAGTATGACGAGGATTATGGAGAGAAGGCCGACAGTTAAAAGTTGTGATGAGTTATGGTGGAATCATATGATTAGTCCTGAGGTAGTGAGTAGGGCGGCGGCTGCTCCAAAGATAGGTCAGGGGCTTGGGTCTACTATGTGGTAGGAGTGTGCTTGGTGGGCCATTAGATGTTTTCTTGTAGATATAGGCTTAATAAGAGGACAAAGACATAAGCTTGGATTATGGCTACTGCTACTTCTAGGATAGTGAGTAGGAATAAAATTAATATGGTTAGAATAGACACTGCTGGTATAATGGGCAGGAGGGCTATAGTGGCTGTTGAGATGAGTTGGATGAGTAGGTGTCCTGCTGTAAGGTTTGCTGTGAGTCGGACTCCTAGGGCTAATGGGCGGATGAGTAGGCTGGTAGTTTCGATTAGGACTAGGGCTGGAATTAGTGGTGTGGGAGTTCCTTCGGGTAATAGATGTCCGAGAGAGGCTGAAGGTTGGTTTCGTAAACCTGTGAGAAGAGTAGCGAGTCAAAGTGGGAAGGCTAGTGCTATGTTTATTGATAGTTGGGTAGTTGGAGTGAATGTGTAAGGTAGAAGTCCTAATAGGTTGATTGTGAGTAATAGTATTATTAGTGATGTTAGGATTAAAGCTCATTTGTGACCTTTTTTATTAAGTGGGGTTATTAGTTGTTTTGTAATTAGGTGGAAGAGTCATAATTGAAGGGTAGATAGGCGGTTTGTAATTCATCGATTGTTGGGTGTGGGGAATAGTAGAGCAGGGAACAGTATGGAGAGTAGGATTAGTGGGATTCCTAGGAGGTATGGGCTTATGAATTGATCGAAGAAGCTTAAGTTCATGGTCAGGTTCAGGGGGTGGTTTTAATAGTTATGGGAGTTTTGTTGGAAGGAGGGTTGGTGGAGATAAATGATAGGAGTTTAGGTTGGATAATTAAAGAGAAGGTCAATCATGACATTAATATGATGAAGAATCATGGGTTTGGATTAAGTTGAGGCATATCATTAAGGAGGTAGTGGGTAGTCCTCTTTCTCTAGCTTAAAAGGCTAGTGCTGTTGCATAGCTTCTTAATGATTAGGATGATAGTAGTGAAGATCAGTTCTCGAAGTGGATGAGGGGGGTGGATTCTACTACGATTGGTATATAGCTGTGGTTAGCCCCACAGATTTCTGAGCATTGGCCATAAAAGATTCCGGGTCGGGTGGTGATAAATGATGTTTGGTTTAGTCGTCCTGGGATTGCGTCGGTTTTTACTCCTAAGGTGGGAACTGCTCAGGAGTGGAGGACGTCACCTGCAGTAACAATGATACGAATTGAGGATTCTATGGGAATGACAACGCGGTGATCGACTTCTAATAATCGGAAGTGTCCTGAGGGGAGATCTGTTGTGGGGATTATGTATGAATCGAATGTTAAGTCTTTGAAGTCTGTGTACTCATAGGTCCAGTATCATTGATGTCCGATAGCTTTTAAGGTTAGGTCGGGTTCATCAATTTCATCTATTATATATAAGATTTGTAGGGATGGTAGAGCAAGTAGAATGAGAACGATAGCTGGTAGAATTGTTCAGATTAGTTCTACTTCTTGTGCATCAACAGTGTTTGAGGATAGGTTTTCTATTAGTATTAGCGCTAAGAGGTAGAGGACTAGACTGCAGATTGCCAGGGCAACCATTAAGGCATGGTCGTGGAATTCTACAAGCTCCTCTATAATAGGGGATGAAGCATCTTGGAATCCGAATTGTGAATGGTTAGCCATGTGAGATGTACAGGGTTTTCACCTGTGATTTAGTCTTGACAAGATTATGTAATTGATTTACTAACATCTCATAAGAAAGAAGCATAAGTGGTTTAATGCGGTTGGCTTGAAACCAGCATATGAGGGTTCGATTCCTTCCTTTCTTGTACTTGGACGAAAGTTGGCTCTTCGAAGGTATGGTACGGAGGTGGGCAGCCATGGATTCATTCAATATTAGTGGCGGTTAATTCAGGTCGTAGGATTTTTCGTTTTGATGCGAAGGCTTCTCAGATAATAAATATTAGTATGATTACGGCAGTCATTGAGATTAGTGAGCCGATAGAGGACATAGTATTTCATAGGGTGTAAGCGTCTGGATAGTCGGAGTATCGTCGTGGTATGCCAGCTAGGCCTAGGAAGTGTTGTGGGAAGAAGGTTAAGTTTACACCTGTAAATATGACTCCGAAATGGGCTTTGGCTCATGTAGGGTGTAGGGTGTATCCTGTAAATAGTGGGAATCAGTGGGTGAACCCTGCTAGGATTGCAAAGACAGCTCCTATTGAGAGGACATAGTGGAAGTGGGCAACTACATAGTATGTGTCATGCAGGGCAATGTCTAGTGAGGAGTTTGCTAGGACAATTCCTGTTAGACCTCCAATAGTGAATAGGAAAATAAAGCCAAGGGCTCATAGTATTGGGGGGTCTCATTTGATAGTTCCTCCATGTAATGTAGCTAATCAGCTGAAGACTTTAATACCCGTTGGAATAGCGATAATTATAGTAGCAGATGTGAAGTATGCTCGGGTGTCTACATCCATTCCCACTGTAAATATGTGATGGGCTCATACAATAAAGCCTAGGAATCCGATTGAAAGCATGGCTCATACTATTCCTATGTAGCCAAATGGTTCTTTTTTACCTGCATAGTATGTTACTACGTGCGAGATGATTCCGAATCCTGGTAGGATGAGGATGTAGACTTCTGGATGGCCAAAGAATCAGAAAAGGTGTTGGTATAGGACTGGATCTCCTCCACCAGCTGGGTCAAAGAATGTAGTGTTTAGGTTACGGTCTGTTAGTAGTATGGTGATTCCTGCAGCGAGGACTGGGAGTGAAAGTAGAAGTAGAACGGCAGTGATGAGTACGGATCATACGAATAGGGGAGTTTGGTATTGTGATAGGGCTGGGGGTTTTATGTTGATAGCTGTTGTAATGAAGTTGATTGCTCCTAGGATGGAGGATACACCTGCTAGGTGGAGGGAGAAGATGGCCAGGTCGACTGAGGCTCCAGCATGGGCTAGGTTACCGGCTAGGGGAGGGTATACAGTTCATCCTGTACCTGCTCCTGCTTCGACTGTGGATGAGGCTAGTAGGAGGAGAAAGGAGGGGGGTAGTAATCAGAAGCTTATGTTATTTATACGTGGGAAAGCTATGTCAGGTGCACCGATCATGAGGGGGACTAGTCAGTTTCCGAATCCTCCGATTATGACGGGTATTACTATGAAGAAGATTATTACGAAAGCATGGGCAGTAACAATTACATTGTAGATTTGGTCATCTCCTAGGAGTGTTCCTGGTTGACCGAGTTCTGCACGGATAAGTAGGCTGAGGGCGGTTCCGACTATACCAGCTCATGCACCGAAAATTAGATATAGAGTACCAATGTCTTTGTGGTTAGTTGAGAATAGTCATCGGTTGATGAATGTCACAGGTAAGATGGCTGAGTGTTGAGGCGTTAGGCTGTAGTCCTTTTTACAGAGGTTCAATTCCTCTTCTTATCAACCCTGTGGTGAAATTCATGTTGAGTTGCAAACTCATTGATGTACATTAAAAGTGTGCCAGGGTTTGGTAGACGGAAGCCAGTTGGTTTAGGCATCTAGCTGTTAATTAGAGTTTTATGGGATCGAGGCCCATCTGTCTAGTTGTTTTTAGGTAAGATTCTAGCTTAGTTAAAGCATCTGGGTTGCATTCAGGAGATGCAGGTTAATATCCTGCGGATCTTAGCAGAAACTAAGAGGGTTTAACTCTTGTTTAAGGCTTTGAAGGCCTTCGGTTTCGTTATCCTAAGTTTCTTAAATAGCTGTTAAGATTATGGGTGAGAGGGGGAGGAGTAGGATTGATAGGGAAGTGAGTGTGGCGACTGGGGTGCTTGTTGATTTATTGATGTGTCAGTGTTTTATATGGTTTGTGGAATTTGGAGGAAGTGTAATTGTTGAATAGTATGCGAGACGTAGATAGAAGAATAATCCTAACAGTGAGAGTATGGCGATAATAGTGGCTGTTGTAGTTATTTCTTGTTTAGTAAGTTCTTGGATGATGAGTCACTTTGGGAGGAATCCTGTTAGTGGGGGAAGTCCTGCAAGAGAAAGTAGGGTTAGCATGAGGGTTGCATTTAGCATGGGAGTTTTTGTTCATGAGGTTATTATTGTTGATAGCTTTAGGGATTTAGTTGTGTTTAGGGTGAGGAATACAGTGGTTGTTATTAGGATGTAAAGGTAGAAGGTTAGTAAAGTGAGTTTGGGGTTATAGATGATGATAATGGTTATTCAGCCTAGGTGTGAGATAGATGAGAAGGCTAAGATTTTTCGTGTTTGTGTCTGATTTAGTCCTATTCAACCTCCGAGGGCTGTTGAAGCAATGGCTATGATGGTTAGTAGGGTAGGGTTGAGTGAGTGGGATGTTAGGAGGAGAATGGTGATTGGAGGGAATTTTATTATTGTTGATAGTACTAGGGCAGTAGTTAGTGATGATCCTTGAAGTACTTCTGGAAATCAGAAGTGGAATGGTACCAGTCCTAGTTTTATTGCGATTGCTGCTGTTAATAGTAGGCAGGATGTTGGATGTTGAAGTTGAGTGATGTCTCATTGTCCTGTGGATCAAGCGTTAGTTATACTTGAAAATAACACTAAAGTTGAGGCTACAGCTTGTACTAGGAAGTATTTGATAGCGGCTTCGATAGCTCGAGGGTGATGAGATTTTGAGATAAGGGGAATAATGGCGAGGGTGTTGATTTCTAGTCCAGCTCAAGCTATTATTCAGTGGTTGCTTGAGATTGTAATGGTTGTTCCTAGGAGTAGACTTAAGATGGAGATTGATTTTGTGTGGGGGTTCATTAGTAGAGGAAGGGGTCGAACCATCATTTTCGGGGTATGGGCCCGATAGCTTTGTTAGCTGACCCTACTAGGAAATAATATAAGGGAAGTATGAAGAGTTTTGATTTCTTCTGTGTAGGTTCGATTCCTACTTTTCTAAGTTTTTTAGGAAATGAGAGGGTTAGTATACCTCTATGTTCACTTTATCATAGTGACCCTTTACGTTCAGGCACATTTCCTTAAGTAAGGAGGAAGGCCTGCGTAGCAGATTGGCATGCTGGTATGTCAAAGACATAGTGCTAGGGTTAGTGGGAGGAAGTTTTTTCAGAGAAGATGTATAAGTTGGTCATAACGGAATCGTGGATAGGAAGCACGAATTCATAGGAATCCTGAGGAGAGAAGTAAGACTTTTGTGGCTAGGACCATCGGAAATAGCTCTGAAGGTAAGTTAAGTGAACTTGGGTTTAAAAATAAGATGGTGGTTAGTGTGTTTATTAATATGATGTTTGCATATTCAGCTAGGAAGAATAAGGCGAATGGTCCTGCGGCATATTCTACATTGAAACCTGATACTAGCTCAGATTCTCCTTCTGTGAGATCGAATGGGGCACGGTTTGTTTCGGCGAGTGTGGAGATGTATCATATTATTGCAAGGGGTCAGGAGGAGAAGATAAGGTACAGTGGTTCTTGGGTAATGGCAAGAGTATTTAGGGTGTAGTTTCCACTTAATATGATTACCGATAGGAGAATAATGGCTAATGTTACTTCGTAGGAAATGGTTTGAGCTACAGCTCGTAAAGCACCGATTAGGGCGTATTTTGAATTTGAAGCTCATCCTGATCATAAGATAGAGTAGACTGCTAAGCTAGATATCGCTAGGAGGAAGAGGAGACCTAGGTTTAGGTCGGTGAGAGGGAATGGGAGGGGGAGAGGGATTCAGATTGTAAGTGCTAGGAGGAGGGCCAGTATAGGGGTCATGATAAAGAGAAATGGTGAGGATGTGGATGGACGAATGGGTTCTTTAATAAATAGTTTTACCCCATCTGCAACAGGCTGTAATAAGCCAAAGGGCCCTACAATGTTTGGACCCTTGCGGGCTTGCATGTAGCTCAGGACTTTACGTTCTACTAATGTTAGGAAGGCAACAGCGATTAAAATTGGGATAATGTAGGATAATGACATGATGAGGTAGGTTGAGGTGAGTGGTCAAGTCATGGATATAAGCTAGGGAGAGGATTTGAACCTCTGAGTAAAGGGCTTAAGCCTTTTGCATTTACCGAGCTCTGCCACGCTAGCGGTCCTTTTCTAGGATAAATGTTGATTGTGCTCCTTTGGTAATTTAGTTTGTCTCATTACTTAGGAGGAGGGCGTGCTTGTAGTATTGGCCCTACTTTTCCGGTCCTTTCGTACTGGGGAAAGTCTGTCATAGATAGAAACCGACCTGGATTGCTCCGGTCTGAACTCAGATCACGTAGGACTATTAATCGTTGAACAAACGAACCCTTAGTAGCGGCTGCACCACTAGGATGTCCTGATCCAACATCGAGGTCGTAAACCCCCTCGTCGATATGGGCTCTTGGAGGAGATTGCGCTGTTATCCCTGGGGTAGCTTGGTCCATTGATCAATTATATTGGGTCTGGTTACTATTAGTACGTTGAGATGTTGCTCTTGGTTAAGATGTATAGTCTTATTTTTGGAGGATTTGCTTTTCTCCAAGGTCGCCCCAACCGAAAAATACGGGCCAGTGTTTTGATGGTAGTAGGCCTGTTAGACTTTGATTCATATGTGGTGGTCGTTGATTTTTAAGTTCCACAGGGTCTTCTCGTCTTATGTGTTTATTCCTGCTTTTGCACAGGAAGATCAATTTCACTGATTATCTGTAAGAGACAGTTAAGACCTCGTTTAGCCATTCATACAAGTCTCGATTTATGAGACAATTGATTGCGCTACCTTCGCACGGTTAGGATACCGCGGCCGTTAAACGTGGTGTCACTGGGCAGGCATCACCTTCAATACTTGGTTAGCTGAAGGCTATGTTTTTGGTAAACAGTCGGGCCTTGGGTTTGCCTAGTTCCTTTTACAGATTTTAATCTTTCTAACGAGCGCTCCTGAGTCGGGTTAACAGGGTGATTTAATATTTAGTCTTGTTGGAGTCGTTGTATTAGTTGTCTGTTAATAATGTAAAGATGTAAGCTTGCGCTTGAGAGGGAGTTCCCTAGTTACTCATTTTAGCATTGATTCTTCTATTATCATAGATTAGCCTGTTAGAATTAAGGGATTCATTCTGTCTTTGGATTTTTGATGGTAGAGCTTTGACGCACTCTTTGTTGATGGCTGCTTAAAGGCCCACGGTTGTTGGATGTTGCAGGTAGTTATCCGCTAGAAGAGATTGTGTTCTTTTTTAAAGGGGCTGTACCCCCTTTAAATTGCTCTTGATCTGCTACATGGGGGTTAGATTAAATGTCCGTGGAGGGCAGTCAAGGGAGAACTTAGATTCGTTTCACAGGCAACCAGCTATCACCCAGCTCGGTTGGCTTTTCACCTCTACTAACAAATCATCCCACTCTTTTGCAACAGAGACGGGTTCGCTCATAGGTAGCTGTTTGTGAGTAGCTCGCTTGGGTTTCGGGGTGACAAACTTAAATTCATTTTGCTTGGTTATTCTTACTAAATCATGATGCAAGAGGTACAAGGATTTATCTTTGCTGTTTACTGCTTGGGGTTTCATTATTATTTCATCTTTCCCTTACGGTACAGATCTCTATCGCGCCAGGGTGTCCTTTCTATCGCCTATACTAAGTTGAGAGAATGTTTTAGTTTGGTAGTGAAGTAGGTTTTTAATTTGCTTGATTTAGTGTGGTTGGGCTAGAGTTAGGCTTCAAGACGATCTGGTGGGTGGCAGATATCTTTCAGGTGTAAGCTGAATGCTTTCATGTTATAGCTACGTCTTGATATGCTAAGTGCACCTTCCGGTACACTTACCTTGTTACGACTTACCTCATCTTTGGCTGGAGAGTGTATTAGTTATTAGGGGTTTGTAGCTTATGAGGAGGGTGACGGGCGGTATGTACGTGCTCCAGGGCCAGCTTAAAGGGGGCATTTATTATCCCGCTTTACTGCTAAATCCGCCTTCCAGGGGCAGTTTCATGTCCCTTTTCGTAAAATTTTCTATTCTAGAAAATGTAGCCCATTTCTTCCGCTCTATGGGCTATACCTTGACCTGTCTTACTAGCGATGTTGGGGGCTATTGTGCTCACTGTTGTACTCTCAGGGAAGGTGAGCTGGCGACGGCGGTATGTAGGCTGCTTTGGCAAAGAGCGGTTGGGTTTATCGTGGGTTATCGATTATAGAACAGGCTCCTCTAGGTGGGTTTGGAGCACCGCCAAGTCCTTAGAGTTTTAAGCGTTTGTGCTCGTAGTTCTCAGGCGGATACTTCGGTAGAGTAAGTATCAAGATTTAGGGCTAAGCATAGTGGGGTATCTAATCCCAGTTTGTGCCTTAGCTTTCGTGGAAGTAATCGATCGTTGGTGCTAAGATCATCTTGAGGGAGGACTTAGGTGCATCCTGTGCTTATGACAGCTTGGCTGCATTTTGATCTTAGTTGGCATGATAGTATGGTGCCACTCTTTACGCCGGATAACAGTTAATTTGGGTCTCTTGTGTGACCGCGGTGGCTGGCACAAGATTTACCAACCCTAGATTCTACTATAACTAAGTCAAGTTTTCACTTATTGCTTAAGGTTAATTACTGCTGAGTACCCGTGGGGGTGTGGCTGAGCAAGGCGTCTTGGGCTACAGCTTGTGGGTGTGCCTGATGCCTGCTCCCGTCATCTTAATAAGAAAATCAGGGGCATTTACACTGGGGCGCAGATACTTGCATGTATATGTTTAGTAAAAATTAACAGTAAGGTTAGGACTAAGTCTTTTGTCCTTGGGTGTGTGGGACAGCATCTTAGCATCTTCAGTGCTATGCTTTGTTATTAAGCTACAAGGAC